TGTTTTCGAAAAGAAGGATTTGGCTCAGGATTGCCCCTTTTTAATTCCAGGGTTTCTCTGAATTTGAAAGTTTTCACTTAGTAAGTTTCCATACCAAGGCTCAATCCAATTAAGTCCGTAGCGTCTACCAATTTCGCCATATCCCCTCTTTTTTCTTTGAGATTGGTATCTCATTAGGATGTTTTTCATTTGTATTATTATATATATTCGAATTATATGCCGGAACTGTTGAATTTCTTAGAAATCTACCCCCGTATTGGAGAAAATTTCCTTCTGTTTGTTTTTGTTTGATTGATTTTCTTTCATCTATATCAGATACCCATATTTAGTCGAATCAGAAATTATTCTATTATCTCTCTATTAGCAATTCAATATACAGGGCGATATACTACATATATCTCTATTTTATATGTCCCTTCTTCTATGATTTTTTGATAGAAGTTAGAATACTCTAACGTTCGATTCTTTTTTTCCTTGGAGCGGACAGATACAGACCTTTGTTATATTATAACAAAATGAAAATAAAAAATCTATTTATTAATTTTTAAATTTACTAATTTTTAATTCGTTCGATATTCATTTAAAAATTCATTCAATAGAAATTTCTAATTAGTTATCCAATTTCTTTTGAGAATCCATCCATATAGTAGATACCAATAGTTGATAAGATAGAGCGAATTATGCAAAATAAAAAAAAAAATCGAATAATTTTTTTAGAATGAAACTCCCGTAAACACCGATAAAAAAGATAATACCTGTGGATTTTTTAGAAGCCTTTCAAATAACTTCTAAAATAACCGGTCCTAATTCCCGTCCGAGGCGATCTAGGTCAGCGTGCCGCCTGGTGAATTCAGGCACTATTCGATTAATTACGAATTTGAAAATTCTCATTTATTTGTCCTCCCATTCGGTTTAGTCTTGTTTATTTATTTTATTTTTTTTCAAATGTTTTGTATATGTATATATGTATATATATATTTCATACATATAAGACGATTTTGTTGATTTTTTTTAACATACCCCCAATTCCTAATCCTAAATGGAATGAACTTATAATCATGGAATCGATTCGATCATCAGATTCTAGATTATAAGTTCATCTTTCCCAAACAGATCTACTAATTCTTTAATTCCAGTTAGTAAAAAATATAAAGATAAATGAAGGGGTGAAAGAAAGATAGAAAAAAAAGATATCTTTAAAACTGAGAAGGTTGATTCAACAAAAAAGAATCAAATAAATAAGAAAATTTTATAAAATACAATTTTTTAAAATTTAAAGAATCTTGGAAGAAAATAACAAATAAGTTCCCACAAAATTTTGAATAAAATAAAAATTCTTATCAGTCTTGGAAGAAAATAACAAATAAGTTCCCACAAAATTTTGAATAAAATAAGAATTATTATCAGTCTTGGAAGAAAATAACAAATAAGTTCCCACAAAATTTGGAATAAAATTTTTATTATTTTCACCAAATTACGAAAAATTTTCCCGACTTTACCCATCTTTCCCTCCTATTTTTTTTAGTAAAAACAATAAGTAAAAATTAAAACTAAACTAGATGGACCAAACCTTATTCCATCTTATTTCCATAAGATTCTTCTTTATTTATTCTTAAGCAAGTCCTCGAAAGCGCTTAGTTGAGCCATCATTTCTATATCATTTCTATTTAGTTAGTCTTTCGTTTTGAGGGATATATAGATCAATTCCGATTCTTTCTTTTTCTATTGATTCCTTTGCGATAATGTATGGATCCATAGGTCTATTTGTGTATATAGATCCTCCCGTTCATGGATTTCCACCCCATTTTCGACGAAAATATATTATTATTTCTTTTATTAAGCGAACTAATAATATTTGTAAGACCATTATAATATATAATAATAAGAAATTTAAGACCATCCGTAACACCAAGAAAATCAAAACATCATAGAAGCCTGCTGGATTTTGATACCAAATCTCTGGATTATGAATCTCGATTTCATAGAGAATTTGTCCTATCTTGGAACAAAAGACTCTTAGCTTTTGCCTCGAAATTAAGACCCAGAGAATAGAAACAGAAACAGGATAGAGTCGTTTTCGATTTTGATAGATTTGATAGAGAATTTCTCCTATCTTGTACCAAAAGGATAAGATCCTTTGCTTCCAAATCCATATAAATCTTTTTATATCCCAGAAAAAATGAATTAAATCTTGTTTAAATTGTTTTCGATCACGTTTTAAAGCGTGTTTGAAATCAATCATAACAATGCGTAATTTAACTTCGAAATGTATTCTCACACGAATAAAATACGAACGGACTCTCTCGAAGGTTTTTTTCAGAAGGTCCCAGCAACCCCTTTTCATATTACCCATAATTCTTCCTCCTAGATATATTAATTAATTAGATATAATAAATATATTTAAATATATAAGGAAAGTTATTATATCCGATGCTCATCTTTCTTTCGGCGGAGCATTAACCTTTCTTTCGGGTCTATAAAGGGGGGGGGACCCCCCTTTTTCTAACTGTAACGTCACTTGATTTAAATAATTCTACGTTTGAGCTGCGCTCAGTCACGCGGGCGCGGCGCCGCCCCGACCCCCTGTTGGGTTATTTTTTTTTAGTTGATTTCTGTATATGAAAAGAAGTCAAAATATCTTCATAGACCAGACAATGAGTACAGCACCTTCAAAATTGTAACCTTCCCATGGCATATAAGCTACCGTTATTTATTTCCAAAAATAGTTCCAAAAAGAATCTGCTTGCTTTCCCCTTAGAGGAGGACTTTACCACCCGCCCACCCACTCCCTTCTCTAATAAGCTACAGTTATTTTATTTTATTTATATGAAAAGAAGTCAAAATATCTTCATAGACCAGACAATGAGTACAGCATCTTCAAAATTGTAACCTTCCCATGGCATATAAGCTACCGTTATTTATTTCCAAAAATAGTTCCAAAAAGAATCTGCTTGCTTTCCCCTTAGAGCAACGGGTTTTTACCGCCCAGCCACCCTCTCCCTTCTCTAAGGGGCGGGAGAAATCGCTCGACTCTCCCCTTTTTGGTCATAATCTATCAAAAAAAAAATTCTTTTTTTTTTGATAGATCGATGTCAGTCTTCTTTTGAAAACCAAGAAAAGAAGGGACTGCACCCGACCTAACACAAATAGATAATATAACACAGCTAAGAAATTGTCAAGGGCTCCAAAACAACTGAAATTAGTGAATCCAATAGAAAGTAGAAATTTGCCTTAGCATAAATCAACGCTAATCAATCTAGTTTCTTTTTCAAAATTCTTTATTTCTTTTCTAAAAATGGAAAAAAGGGTCAACTATGAATAGTAAATGTGTAAATAATTATTTACATTCATATTAATATGATTCTACTTTATTAATAATTAAATGAGTTTCTGGGAAGCGTATTTTGAACCGAACCACTAACCATTCGGCGGGGTCCTGCTGAGGGTGTACCAGTTGAAGCTAAAATATAGCCTCAAGTAATACATAAATGGGTTGCCCGAGGGTTTCATAGTCAGGAGTATTATAAGTCAACCTATAATCTTTAACACCAGCTTTGAACCCAACCTTTGCTTTAGTTTCTGTTTGTGGTGCCATAAATTCCCCTCTACAACTCATGAATTAAGAATTCTAACAACAACAAGGTCTACTCGACATAACTTAGGAGTTAATAAAACCTTTTACAAATGATCGATCAACTAATATTATCGATTAATCCGAATGGTTCATTGTTCAATTTAACCATGGTATTTGATTTGGCAAATCCATCATTATTCTATACTCTTTCATATGTATGGCGCAACCCAATCTTTTTGTTTTTTCAATTTTCGATTTTTTTTTTTGAATTTTTGAATCGAATTTTCTAATCTAAATAATAAATTTACTCTTGACCTTGACAGTGATATATGTTGTATATGTAAATCCTAGATGGAAAAATGGGCAGAATTCGCCCACGAAACGAAAAATTGGTAAAAAAATGCTAAGTTTAAATTCTATGCCGAGGAAATAAAAAAGAAGGACCAATGAGATAGAAAAACTGAATCGTAAACAAAGTTCAGGTTCGAATTCCATAGAAGATAGTATAGTATAGATAGTATTGTCTATAATCTATAATAATCTAAATCTAAAATGATAAACAAATGAAAAACTTTCAAAAGATTTAATCCAATTGAAATTTTCATAATGACGGGGTTGGTTGACCTTGAAAATTCAATCATTGAAATTGAATTGAAAACCAATTGAATTGGTTGGATGGTACCAAGAAAATCGATTATTAACTTACATTTCTTATAAAATTTTAATTAAATTAACCGATCAACTTGCTTCGTTATCAAACATTTTTTCTTGATTTCCATTTTTTTTTTTTTGAAAAAAAAAAAAAAAACAGATATATTTTAATATGAAAGTAATTCCTACCACTTCTGATACTGAGGTTTCTGCACTTGAAAACAAAAATCTGGGACGTATCACGCAAATAATTGGTCCGGTACTCGATGTAGATTTTCCGCCAGGAAAGATGCCCTATATTTACAACGCTCTGATAGTCCAAGGTCGAGATAGTGTTGGCCAACAAATTAATGTAACTTGTGAAGTACAGCAATTATTAGGAAATAATCGAATTAGAGCTGTAGCTATGAGTGCTACGGATGGTCTAAAGAGAGGACTGGAAGTGGTTGACACGGGAGCTGCTCTAAGTGTTCCAGTTGGCGGAGCAACCCTAGGTCGAATTTTCAACGTGCTTGGAGAGCCTATTGATAATTTGGGTCCTGTAGATACTCGCACAACATCTCCTATTCATAGATCTGCGCCCGCCTTTGTACAGTTAGATACTAAATTATCCATTTTTGAAACTGGAATTAAAGTAGTCGATCTTTTAGCTCCTTATCGCCGCGGCGGAAAAATAGGACTTTTCGGGGGAGCTGGGGTAGGTAAAACTGTACTCATTATGGAATTGATCAATAACATTGCCAAAGCTCATGGAGGTGTATCCGTATTTGGCGGA